ATCCGATAAATCGGCCCGAGTCAGCTTACTAATTGGATGCCCTACTGCGTTACAAAATTTCGCTTTAGCCAATGATCCAATCAGAGGAATAATTGGAACTATTGTATCGAGTTTATTGGGAGCATTTTTTAGTAGAAATGAATTTTCTAGCATTTGATTCCGCACCACTGCAGGATTTCGTCGAACACTTGAAAAGTAACTCAAAAAATCGAGGGAATGCTTGGATAATTGGTTTATACGGATACTTGCCGCGTGAGACCATACATCAAAATGACATTGCCATAAATTGACAAGGTAAGATTTCCATTTATTCATTAGAAGAGGTGTGTCTTTGGAAGCCAGAATTGATTTTCCTTGATATCTAACATAATGCATGAAAGGATCCTTGAGAAAGCATGGGATGACCGGAAAATCATTAGCAAAGACTTCGGCAAAATGTTCTATTTTTCTATATAAACAGAGTCGTTCAAAAAGGACTCCAGAAGATGTTAATCGTAAATGAGAAGATTGGTTACGGAGAAAAAGGAAGATGGATTCGTATTCACATATATAAGAATTATATAGGAATAAAAAGAATCTCGGATTACTTTTTGAAAAAATGGAAATAGATTTATTTGTAATAATAAGACTGTTACAATTAGAATACTCATGAAGAAAGAACCGCAATAAATGCAAATAAGAAGCATCTTTCACCCGGTAACGAAGGGTTTGAACCAATATTTCCAGATGGGCAGGGTAGGGTATTAGTATATCCGCCGAATAATTTAAATGTGGGAACTTTTCCTCTAAAAAGGGAAATATTGAATGAATGGATCGTAAATTGTAAAATCTTACGATTTCTGCCCCTTCTAAAGAAGATATTAATCGTAGATAAAATGGAATTTCCACAATGATTGCAAATCCTTCTGATAGAATTTTAGAATGCAAATTCTTGTTGTACCCAAAAAATGGATTTTGTTTAGAATCATTAGCAGAAATTATCAAATAATTCTGTTGATACATTGTAGTAATTAAGCGTTTTACAATCAGTAAACTAGATTTATTATCATAACCTATATTTTCCAACAACATGTATCTATTTAAACCATGACCATGAGCAAGTGCATAACTATATTCCCGAAAGATAAGTGGGTATAGGAAATCGTGTTGCCGAAATATATCGAGTTCTAAATATCCTTGAAATTCCTCCATTTTAAATTAGATGGGGATAAGGGATTTCTTTTGGGTTATTAAATGACACATAGTACGATACAGTCAAAACAGGATATTATAGTAAGAAATAAATAGATATATACCCCGGAACCAGATAAGACTGATCGACGGACTCTTTAGCTTCTCCTTTTCCATCTAATTTAATTGGTTTATGTTCATTCGAGGATAACAAGATGGTTAGAAATCCTTTATTTGTTCAACCCAATCGCTCTTTTGATTTTGGAAAAAAGGGATTTTGATCTTTATCAATAGACTGCTTTTTCTACACATTTACCCCCACACTCTAATGGAGAATAGCTACTAATAATTAGGATTTAAAAAGAAATCGCTGATCCACTTATGGGAAAAGCATTTCCCGCATCAAGTACTAATCTATTTTTAACGTTTAATTAGATCGGGTAATCGTTCAAATTAAGAACAGAAGCTCGTTTCTTTTTTTTTTGTTTACCTATAATTGGAGCCATAGGGCTCTATCCATTTATTCACTTAACCCAAAATTTCATTTTATTTTTTTTCGTCAAGAATTTAAACAAAGTTTTGAACCGATCCGCTAAGAATAAAATATTCTCAGAATTCCACATTGATACGACATGCTGCTTTTTCCATTCATTCCTTTGAGGATCAGTCGCGGTCTTACAAGCTCTAGAGATAGTATCGACGAAGACGTTGCTTCATACAAATGTGTAAAAATTGCCAGTCGCACTTAAAAGCCGAGTACTCTACCGTTGAGTTAGCAACCCCCCCCCCCAAAAAAAATGTGTAGATCCAATCGGAATAAAAAATTAGATTTAATTGCACACCGAAATCAAAATAGTAAAATAGCAAAAATATTGCTAATCGATTCTGAACATAAAAAAAATAATGAACATATTAGATGCAAATACACTGACTTATAAAATAAGAATCTAGATTAAGATAAGAATATGGATTAAGTCAAAATTGATGTACTACCACGGATTTAGTTCGTATCTTATCCATTATTATTTTATCCGTTTTTTTTTTTTCAATAAAATAAATAAATAATAAATAAATAAAGGCTTCTCGTATCCCAGCAAATCCGACGAATCCATCGTTTAAATAAAGTAAAATAAAAAAACCAAGTCCATAGATGGAACAGAGGGAAATAGATACATTTATTCATGATCGGATTATATTTGTTTGATACACTGTTGTCAATACGAATGTAAATCTTAAGAAAAGAACACAATGTGGAGAACCATAAATTAAAATAAAAAAAAAAAATTAAATATTGAATTAATATAATAAAATATAAATTATACAAATAAAGAAAAAACTAATGACTTGTATTGAATTGGCACTAACTATATATGGATAATAAACATGGATACAAAAGGATGTAAGCGTAAGAATCAATATTCGTAGCAAAGTATCGCAATGCTTGGGTTTACTTAATCCATATAAGTAAAAAAAAAAGAAATCTTAAATCCCATTTGTTTTTTTTTTTTATTTATTTGTTCATAACATAAAAAAAGTGAAAGTTTCAACTAAAAACCAACTAGTATTGAATTAGCAATAATGTAAATATTTTGGATTTAGAAATCCAACTACTTCGGTTATTCATTTGATCTTTTTTCATCTGTCTTAAATTAAATGAATTGCTATCACTAAAATAAAAATAAATTTTTGTCGTTATAGAAGACTACATTTTTTAGTAGTAGACATTTTTTGGTAGTAATAATAAATAGGTATGAATAGAACAAAAGAGGGGGCTTATATAACTTTGTATAACCTTTTATATACTACCGCCACCCCTCTTTTGTTCTATTCATTAATTGAATTTAATCTGTTGATTAAGGGAAAGTTCCATAAAAACTCCCGCCTTCTTCGAAATATCATGAACAGTTCCCGTAGGTTGAGCGCCCCTTTCAAGGAAATATAGAATAGCAGGAACATTTAAATAGGTTTGATTCTTTAGCGGATCATAAAAGCCCACTTTCCGAAGAGCTCTTCCTTCTCTTCGGCATCGAGCATCGATTGCAACGATTCGATAAACCACCCATTGGGATAGATGTAGATGAAAAATACCCCCCCTAGAAACGTATAAGAGGTTTTCTCCTCATACGGCTCAAGAAAATTCGAAATTATGTCTATGGATCGAATTTGAAATTTTGAATCAGTAATGTCAAATGGATCCATAAAATAATCAAATCAATTAAATATGAGTTAAGTACTTTTTATTATTCCTTATTCTTATCCGAAAAATAAAATAAAATCATTTGTATTCGCATCCTCATAACTCAAGTTGGATAACTCGCTAATAACCCAGGGAACCCCTTTACTTTCGGTATTTCGTTTATTGAGCGATCTCTAACCACGCACCTTTTTTGTCTTTAGAATCTATTTTGATTCTTAATTATAATCTATTTATTGAGACAACTGAAAGTGGTATTTCCTTGTTCCAGGATTCTTTATCGTTTCTTTGAATCATTGGGTTTAGACATTACTTCGGTGATTTTTAATCGTTTCAAAAAACGTCAGCAACATACCCTTTTTGTGATTTCTTTTTATCAAAAAATTATACAAATGGTCGATTTGATTCCTGCGCGATACACTTTTAATCGAAAGAGTTTTACCAATTCCAAGAGGTTTTACTTATAAATTTAAATTTGAAAATTGGATCCTTTCGATTTTTATATGGAAAATATACTTACGAAGCTGTTTCAACTTATTAATTAACACTAACCCTAGATCCGTTCCCTTAAAAAATGAATCAATACTTTTTTTTACTCGAGCTCCATTAAGATCATGTACTATTTACATCCCAACCCCCGACCTCAAAAAGGAGGGTTCTAGTGAAACAGAACAAACGATGTCGAGCCAAGAGCACCCTCATTCCTATCTAATTAATATAAAAAGAAACTGATGGATGTAAGAATCCACAGACGACCATATCCCTCAAGTCGCACGTTGCTTTTTACCACATCGTTTTAAACGAAGTTTTACCATAACATTTCCTAGTAGGTTGCTGTAAACAGTATGTAATTGATTCCATTATGGACTCATGAATAATCATTGGTTCGTTCGGTACATAGTAATCCATACTTTTATGAATGGGTAATTTCTCAAGAAGTATCAGCACGAATTAAATTTAACCCCATATAATATAATATATATAATAAATAATATATAGAAATATAATAAATATTTTTTTAATATATTATTTTATTTTTTCTTTAGAATTATAATCTAAATATAAATATTAGAATATAAAAAAATTGAACTAATAAATAACACAAATAAGTTTTTTTTTAATCTGCATCTTGAGGTGACTTGCTAAAATAGATTCACCAATTTCACACTTCTTCGAGTACCAAGGACTCATAAGACATTATTAAAAATATTTAATTGATTGAAAAATTTCCTATTTCACTATCATTACATTATTGGAATAAGGCTTTAAAGTAAAAATCGCATTTTGATAATAATTTTGATAATAATAGAGAAAAATTCATATTCGGATTAAACCATAAAAAAAAATGTAAATTCTTTTTGTTTTTCACGAGGTGGTGGATAAAGACTGATAGAATAGAGGCTTTGGGTTGTTATTCTTTTTGATAAATCATAATTAAAAGATGATCCCCATACCTATCAGGTAGACTAAACAAATATCTTTGAAAGTAATTAGAAACATTCTATGTTAAAGGGTAAAGTTAAATATTTAAAATTTAGGGCTAACAAATCTATTGTCACAAAACTCAATTGAAATAAAATAAAGTTTTCAATGAATCAATGAAATAGAAGAAATAGAACGATAACAATACATATATATATAAGCCTTCGCTCCCTTTCTGCGTAGTTTATTTGACTTGGAGTCAATAATCCGGCTGCAATTATTTCCTAAGGAAAAGCGACTAAGATGTATGAATACACTTTGTCTCAATTGGTACATATCATATATTTACAATTTTTCATAAAAGAAAACACAAAATACTTAAAAACGGGGTTCAAAGAAAAGACATATGTTACGTATGTAACTTGATTTTTTTTTAATGAAATTCAGACAGCCGCATATATTGAAATTGGTATTTTACATTGACGTTTAACTCCTATCTACTGCGTCAATTCTATGAAGATGATGAATCCTAAATAAAAAAAGAATCCTATTAGAGTGTTCCAGATTATTACTATTTTGTATAAATGTAAATTAAAACAAGTACAGATTAAATCATGGCTCGTATTTTTATTTTATGAAGAACTAACTTATTAAATAGAAATATGATTTAATCTATGCTCCCATCTTACCTCTTACCTGTATACAAATAGATTCAATTCCATCTGTGTGTTATTTGAACACGATTCGATTTTTTATTTTTGAAAAAGATATAATTCATATAAGAATCAATCATTATAGGAAAGCAAAATCAGATTATAACCAATCTTATTCTACTCTTAAAAAAAAAATAAGGTTGTTTTAAAAAGGGCAATCTTTCTTTTATTCTGATATAAAATAGAAAATCTATATTCTGATATGATATATATAATATAATAGGTATGCTCTGGGACGGAAGGATTCGAACCTCCGAATACCGGGACCAAAACCCGTTGCCTTACCACTTGGCCACGCCCCATTTTTGATTTCTATTCGACATTAATAAAGACTAATATTGATAGTAGTTCTTCGTCAATTCTAGTCCAAATCTATATAGAATAGATTAGAGTGTTGCTAGGATTTTGAGACATTTAGATAGAGAATTAAACGACATTTATTGATCATTACATACAATTCAATTAAGATATTGTATGAAAGTATGGTTTTGTCTATTCTCTTTTGATTTGAGAATTGAAGGATTTTTGATTGGGTTAATTCAAAAAAAAAAATAAGATTATAATAACTCATATTAAGAACTCATCATATTAATAACTCAATCAAAATAAATACAATTATCTTCAAGAACAAAGAAAAAAATGTTTGTTATGCTTAATATCTTTAGTTTGATCTGTATTTGTCTTAATTCTGCTCTTTCTTCAAGTAGTTTTTTCTTCTCAAAATTGCCCGAGGCTTATGCTTTTTTGAATCCAATCGTAGATTTTATGCCAGTAATACCTTTGCTCTTTTTTCTCTTAGCTTTTGTTTGGCAAGCTGCTGTAAGTTTTCGATGAGATCTTTAATACGGTCCTAGAAAAATTCATGATTTATTCTTAAAAAAAAATTCTAACAATTCATAAGATCAGATAAGTCTTATAGTATAACCCTTCGATTCAAATAATCAAATTCTTGGATCGCCACAATAAGTCTGGGCTCCCCCCAGTTCCTCATTCGGACCCTTTTTTACAGTGAAAGAACCTAGTAGATTCCTCCGCAATATCTAATTGCGGGTATGAAAAAGCTTTTGGTAATGAAAGACTTGACTCTTATTACAAATGAATTTCTGAAAATTCTTTTTTATTTCTATAGATTTAGAAAAAGAATTTCGTGGTGTCAAAATAAGGTATGTGGTATAAAAATGGAGAATCTATTATCTTTTTTTCCAAAAAAAATGATCTTGGAGATTGTGTAATGCTTACTCTTAAACTATTTGTTTACACAGTAGTGGTATTCTTTGTTTCTCTCTTTATCTTCGGATTCCTATCTAATGATCCAGGACGGAATCCTGGACGTGAAGAGTGAAGAATAAAAAATAACAATAAAGTTTCTGTTTTCCTTGCTTGATTTTAAAATGTTCTTAGGATTTTATTTATTCCACATTTTTAACTATTAATTAAAATGAAATAAAAAAAAAGACTCGTTGAAAGAGAAATTGAAAGATAAAGAAAAAATACCAAGTCATTGACTAAAGCGGAAAGAGAGGGATTCGAACCCTCGGTACGAAAAACCCGTACAACGGATTAGCAATCCGACGCTTTAGTCCACTCAGCCATCTCCCCAAATTGAAAGAAAAAGGATAATTACTAGATTATATTACACAAAAACAGTAAGGCTTGCAAAAGGGCCCTCTCTTTCTACCTCTTTATTATTCAGTATATAATTATTATATAGATATCTAATTATAGAGACATAGAAAAATAGAAAAAAATATAGAAAATAAAAATCAGTGATTTCATTTAGGTAAAGTAAGGGCTCGAAAGCGATATCTCAACTCCACTATTCCAATGAATATAAATTTAGATATATAACCACCTAATGCCCCAAGAATATTATATATTATATAAACTATAAATTATATAGCAATGAATTTCTTATATAAAAAAATTATAGAATTAATAAATAGTAAATAGAAAGTAATAATAAATATATAAATTAAAATTAAATAAATAATAAAAAAAGAG